TATATCATATATTAAAGATTAAATCATATATTAAATCATATATTAAAGAATTAGAGAAATCTAAATTAGATAAATCTAATAATATTAGAAATCTTATTAGAAATATTAGATATTTTAGATATTTAAGTACTAGATATATTTAAGTACTAGATATTAAATACTAGATATTAAAAAGAATAAATAAAGAATAAGAAAAGAAAACTTTTAATATTAATACAGGATTCAATAGAAATCTAATACTAATATCTAATACTAATAGAATAAGAGAATATTACTAAGAATATAATACTACTAATATCTATAAGAAATAATATATAGATATAGATAAACTAAAGCAAGTCAAGTTTTTTTAAGCTTTCGCAAAATGATCACAATTGATAGAAGTAGATTCTTCAGTAAAGTCTTCTTTCTATTCCTAGCTCTAAAGTCCACTCCTTCCCCATACTACAAGTGAAAGAGAAAATGTAAACACTACCATTAAAGCAGCCCAAGCGAAACTTACTATATCCATGCGAATGATGCCCCCTATCCCTATCTCTATGAAATGAAGGAATGATTCCATTATTGATTCATAATCATAGTGGAATCAATGGTGCAGAGTCAAAACAGGATTCTTGCTTACGGCTTTTTATGAAACAATTTCATGAATCCACTCATAAAAAGTTCATAGATTTCTTATTCTATAGAATTCTATTGAAATATCAAAGAATTGAAAAAAAAAAATAGAATAAGAAAAAAGAAAAGATACAAATACAAAGAAGAGCCAGTTAACCATTCTGATTCAATTTATGAACAGTACTCAGAACCTCTAGTGAGTCTGAATACAAAGTATCTTCAGTTATTTGCCACAATTCTTAAATGAATTTACCATCAGCCTATCTAATCTAATTTCATCGCAAACAGAGTTACCTCAATATTAAGAAAAGTCTAAAATAATTAGGGAGTCTTTATAGTCTTTTTTATAATCTTTTATTAAACCTTAGTAGCCAAAAAGGAGTGTCTCTTAGGAACCTTTGGTTTGGATACCAAGATTTCCGACTTCTTACTTTCATAGTTCTCCAGAATGAATTCTCGCTATTTCTTTTATTTGATTCAATTCAGAATAGCCCAAACCAATCTTTCATAAGATTGGGTTGCTTCAGATTTATTGGTACTTTTTTTAGCCACGCTCAGAACCCAGATTTTGAGAAAAAAGATGACAGTCTTTTATAGGACCTATGGTTCTCAAAATCAAGTATCGACAGACCTAGTCCTTGCCTATGTTTTTGCGGGGCAAGAATTCGTCAAGTTCGATCAACAGGATTAAGAAATTCCAAGTCTTTTTTTGTTGATCAGGCGACACCCAGATTCGAACCGGGGATAAAGGATTTGCAGTCCCCCGCCTTACCACTTGGCCATGCCGCCAAATTACATCCAAAACAGATAAAGAAATGAAGAAGAATAAAGAAGAAAGAAATTCTATAATAAATTCTAAAATATATAGATTCTATATATTAGAATCTATATATTAGAATATTCTAAGAATATTAGAAATATTATAATATTATAATATAATATTATAAGAATATTAGATATTATATATATTCTATTATTCTTATATATATTATATATATTTTTATATATTTTATATATATTCTATTCTATATTATTCTATATTATCTATTCTATATTATTATTCTATATTATTATTCTATATTCCTCTCCTCATTTTGGTTTTGATTTGAATTTTTTACTTTCTTAATTTCTTTTCTTTTTGGATCTTAAATCCCATTGTACTTATCCTTTTCCAAAAAAAAGATTCCTCTTTTTTATTGGATCCGATTTATATTCTTTTCTTCGATTGATTTTATCTCAAAACACGCGTCGCTTAAAAACTTACCTTTTCTTTTCACTTTTCTATATTTCTATAGATCTATCAAATCTATAGAAAAGTGAAAAGATTCCCGGCCCGGTCACAGACTGTAAAATGCAGGTCAATTTCGAATAAATTATTATTTACTCCATTAACTATTTAATATTTAATTATTACTCTTTTACTCTTACTTACTTTTCTTACTTTGAATTAGCGAACAGCTCTTAATTTTGTATCTCCTTATCTTAATGGATGCAAAATCCAATTGATTTCCGACTAATCATTATCAATTACATGATCAATTCTAATTATTCTAATTAAATTATTCTAATTATAAGAAAATCTATGTGTATATGTAAACCCCAGAAAAGTGTAAACTATAGAACAGAAATTGTTATACGTGGATACCAAGCCGGGTCTCTTTCTTATGCACATATCCCTATATAGGATCATTGTGCTTGAATATTTCATTGAATATGAATAGAAGATAGACATTATGATAGAGTACGACCTAACCTAGGTTGCACCAAGTTCAATTCTTATAAAAGATGTGATATACGGATAGCTAGATAGCTATATCGTCATGTACTTCCTAAAGATTACTCCTATGACTATATACGTACGCAATTCCATTGTATTTTATAAATTTTACTACCAAAAAAAGATTTGCAAATTCCTTTTTGAACATTCAATTGCGTATGCTAAAAAAAAAGGGAACTCTATGCTGTTCCTGATTCTTCTGTTTTTATCTCATTCATAGAGAGCAGATTCAATCCTAAACTCATTTATTTTTTCTTTTTTTGTACGCTGATCATAATATCATTAATATCTTAATATCATAATAAAAGAATTAGGTATTAGATCGAAATTGGATCAATTTTTATATCCGATAAAAGACTCCATCAGCCTAAGTGACATAATTTTTCCGGGGAATGCTTTATTAATTTCCATTTCTTTCTATTTGTACCTGTCTCAAGATCAAATTCGAACTTGCATCGAAAATGCCCTTCATTTCTCTGTCTTGCTTTCGTTCATACGATATATATGGATGGAGTTGACTAAAATTTTATGTGATTCAGTAAACAGAATATCCATTCCATCATTGCTAGATCAATTGGTAGGGTTCGATGAATAGTGAGCCAAAAGCCGATAATGGGATTTTTTCAATAAAGAGGAAACTTCAGATTAAGATGCTCCAGAATGGAAATGAGGGAATGTCCACAATACCTGGATTTAGTCAGATACAATTTGAGGGATTTTGTAGGTTCATTAATCAGGGCTTGACGGAAGAATTTCATAAGTTTCAAAAAATTGAAGATAGAGATCAAGAAATTGAATTTCAATTATTTGTGGAAACATATCAATTGGTAGAGCCCTTGATAACAGAAAGAGATGCTGTGTATGAATCACTCACATATTCTTCTGAATTATATGTACCCGCGGTCTTAATTTGGAAAACCGGTAGAAATATGCAAGAACAAACCGTTTTTATTGGAAACATCCCTATAATGAATTCTTTTGGAACCTCTATAGTAAATGGAATATACCGAATTGTGATCAACCAAATATTGCAAAGTCCCGGTATTTACTATCGTTCAGAATTGGAACATAACGGAGTTTCTGTCTATACCAGTACTATAATATCGGATTGGGGGGGAAGGTCGGAATTAGAAATTGATAGAAAAGCAAGGATATGGGCCCGTGTAAGTAGAAAACAAAAACTATCTATTCTAGTTCTATCATCAGCTATGGGTTCGAATATAAGAGAAATTTTAGATAATGTTTGTTACCCTGAGATTTTCTTGTCTTTCCCGAATGATAAAGAGAAAAAAAAGATTGGGTCAAAAGAAAACGCTATTTTGGAGTTTTATCAACAATTTGCCTGTGTAGGGGGGGATCCAGTATTTTCTGAGTCCTTATGCAAGGAATTACAAAAGAAATTTTTTCAACAAAGATGTGAGTTAGGAAAGATTGGTCGACGAAATATGAACCGGAGACTTAATCTTGATATACCCCAAAACAATACATTTTTGTTACCACGAGATTTATTGGCTGCTGTGGATCATTTGATTGGAATTAAATTGGGAATGGGTACACTTGACGATATGAGTCACTTGAAAAATAAACGTATTCGTTCTGTAGCAGATCTATTACAGGATCAATTTGGATTGGCTCTTGTTCGTTTAGAAAATACGGTTCGAGGAACTATATGTGGAGCAATCAGGCATAAATTGATACCGACTCCTCAAAATTTGGTAACTTCAACTTCATTAACAACTACTTATGAATCGTTTTTTGGTCTACACCCTTTATCTCAAGTTTTGGATCGAACTAATCCGTTGACACAAATTGTTCATGGGCGAAAATGGAGTTATTTGGGTCCTGGAGGATTGACGGGGCGAACTGCTAGTTTTCGAATACGAGATATCCACCCGAGTCACTATGGACGTATTTGTCCAATTGACACGTCCGAAGGAATCAATGTTGGACTTATGGGATCATTAGCTATTCATGTGAAGGTTGGTTATTGGGGATCTATAGAGAGTCCATTTTATGGATTATCTGAGAGATCAAAAGAGGCACAGATGGTTTATTTATCACCAAATAGAGATGAATATTATATGGTAGCAGCAGGAAATTCTTTGGCCTTGAATCGGGATATTCAAGAACAACAGGTTGTTCCAGCTCGATATCGTCAAGAATTTCTGACTATTGCATGGGAAGAGATTCATCTTAGAAGCATTTTTCCCTTCCAATATTTTTCTATTGGAGCTTCCCTCATTCCTTTTATTGAGCATAATGATGCGAATCGAGCTTTAATGAGTTCTAATATGCAGCGCCAAGCAGTTCCCCTTTCTCGGTCCGAGAAGTGCATTGTTGGAACTGGGTTGGAAGGACAAACGGCTCTAGATTCGGGGATTTCAGTTATAGCCGAACGCAAGGGAAAAATCATTTATACTGATACTCAAAAGATCATTTTCTCAAGTAATGGGGATACTCTAAGCATTCCATTGGTTATGTATCAACGTTCCAACAAAAATACTTGTATAAATCAAAAAACTCAGGTTCAGCGGGGTAAATACATTAAAAAGGGACAAATTCTAGCGGGCGGTGCGGCTACAGCTGGCGGGGAACTCGCTTTAGGAAAAAATGTATTAGTAGCTTATATGCCATGGGAAGGTTACAATTTTGAAGACGCAGTACTAATTAGCGAACGTCTGGTTTATAAAGATATTTATACTTCTTTTCATATCCGGAAATATGAAATTCAGACTCATGTAACAAGCCAAGGTCCTGAAAGAATCACTAAGGAGATCCCGCATTTAGAGGCTCGTTTACTCCGAAATTTAGACAGAAATGGAATTGTGATGCTGGGATCTTGGATAGAAACAGGTGATATCTTAGTAGGTAAATTAACACCTCAGACAGCGAGCGAATCCTCATATGCCCCGGAGGATAGATTATTACGAGCTATACTTGGCATTCAGGTATCCACTTCAAAAGAAACTTCTCTAAGACTACCTATAGGGGGAAGGGGTCGAGTTATTGATGTGAGATGGATCCATAGAAGAGGGGTTTCCAGTTCCAATCCAGAAAGGATTCGTGTATATATTTCACAGAAACGTGAAATCAAAGTAGGTGATAAAGTAGCTGGAAGGCATGGGAATAAGGGTATAATTTCTAAGATTTTGTCTAGACAAGATATGCCCTATTTGCAAGATGGAACGCCCGTTGATATGGTATTCAACCCATTAGGAGTCCCCTCACGAATGAATGTGGGACAGATATTTGAATGTTCACTCGGGTTAGCGGGAGATCTGCTAAAGAAACATTATAGAATAGGACCTTTTGATGAGAGATATGAGCAAGAGGCCTCAAGAAAACTAGTGTTTTCCGAATTATATGAAGCCAGTAAGAAAACAAAAAATCCATGGGTCTTTGAACCCGAATATCCGGGAAAAAGCAGAATATTTGATGGAAGAACAGGAGATCTTTTTGAACAACCTGTTCTAATAGGAAAGTCCTATATCCTAAAATTAATCCATCAAGTTGATGATAAAATCCATGGACGTTCCAGTGGGCATTATGCACTTGTTACACAACAACCCCTTAGAGGGAGGGCCAAACAAGGGGGACAAAGAGTAGGGGAAATGGAAGTTTGGGCTCTAGAGGGATTTGGTGTTGCTCATATCTTACAAGAGATGCTTACTTACAAATCTGATCATATTAGAGCTCGTCAAGAAGTACTTGGTGCTACAATTATTGGGGCAACAGTACCTAACCCAGAGGGTGCTCCAGAATCTTTTCGATTGCTCGTTCGAGAACTACGATCATTGTCCCTGGAACTGAATCATTTCCTTGTATCTGAAAAGAACTTCCAGATGGATAGGAAGGAAGCTTGATCTCAATGAATCAGAATTTCTATTCTATGATTGACCAGTATAAACATCAACAACTTCGAATTGGACCAGTTTCCCCTCAACAAATCAGGGCTTGGGCAAAAAAGATTCTACCCAATGGAGAGATAGTTGGAGAGGTGACAAAACCCTATACTTTTCATTATAAAACTAATAAACCGGAAAAAGATGGATTGTTTTGTGAAAGAATTTCTGGACCCATAAAAAGTGGGATTTGTGCTTGTGGAAATTACCGAGGAATTGGGACTGAAAAAGAAGACCCGAAATTTTGTGAAGAATGCGGGGTGGAATTTGTTGATTCTCGGATACGAAGGTACCAAATGGGATACATCAAACTGACATGTCCAGTGACTCATGTATGGTATTTGAAACGTCTTCCTAGTTATATTGCGAATCTTTTAGATAAGCCCCTTAGGGAATTAGAGGGCCTAGTATATTGCGATGTGTGATTTGATCGAAATTTTCATTTGACAGATTTGGACTGAGAAACTGTCATCCCATTTAATCTGATTGGGATGCCCCTGGCTCTGACATGTATCTTGGGAGGAGGAACATGAAGCTCAGAATTATGGGTGTATTCAATATTTCAAAATGGAAGAAAAGGGGAATTGATCTATGGTCGATTCCGTAACAGGTAATATAGGAATAGTTAGTTATACCTCGTGAAAAAAGACTTTTTGTGGAATTATACATCCCTTTTCTTTAAAAAAGAAATTATGTTCAGGCAAGCGCAAGCGAATATGGTTACGGGAGCTTATCTATCGCATATATGCTTCAAGGGATAATAACCATCGAGGTGAGTAGAGACCTAAAAAAGATCCAATGGAACAATACAATATCATAGACAAAGAAATCCTTTAAGAGTCCCAAAATATTCCTTTCAGGGGATTCATCTTTTGAGGGGAAGTAGACTACTCAAGAATTTCACATTTCCTTTTTTTCGTTTTTTTTTCGTAAACATAAAAGAAAGTCTAAAAGGTTAGGGTGAAAATCAAAAATCAAATAATATAAGAATGAGGCTGGTCCTTACTGGGAACTTGAGTAAAGAGTAGCTTTTTGTAGGGTTTTCTCGAACAAAGTTTAAAAATAAAAAGAAGAAGAACCCCTTTTTTTATTTGGTGTAACTACTTGAGCCGGATGAGAGGAAACCTTCACGTCCGATTGTGAGGGGGGGAATCCAATACTATAGGAACCTATCTCAATTTTTCTTTTGCTAGGTCCATAGCTAAA